TTGCGGAACCTCAATATCCACGGACTTATTAGCTAAATGGCAATTGGCACACACAATTCGTCCAGTTGCTTCTCGTGGATTTTCATAACCCTGCTGCGCAAAAATAGGATATGCATTTGAAATAGATGTCTGAGTTATTACATATATCACGATCGATACAGAAATAAATCGAGTCATCCGCTCCTTTACCCAAGAAAAAGTATTTCTATTTTGCATGGTCCAATCATCGATCCCCCAATTTCTACAATAAATTAGGTAGGTAGCTAGTATAGTTCCCTATCCACAAGTCTGTTGTCATTGTACTGGAATAATTGTACTGGAATATAGGACGAATACCTTGAATAAACAGGTAGAGGTATAAAGAAAAAGAAAGAGTAAGTCAAATTTAAATTTCGTTATGCACGAAGAAAGATTCTTTCTGATTTGATTGATATCAAGAGATCAAATATTCTCATTCATTCATTGAATGATAAATAACTACAAGTGAAGGAGATACGCGATTTAAATAATGGAAAATCAAATATTTCACAATTGTATCTAGAATGACTGGAAAAGTGGAAACAAGACCAGATATAATTTGATCGTTATGTGTCAATCCAAAATCGTTGTAGACCGAACCAATCATTAGTTCCCAACCATGTGGAGAGTGGAATCCGATCCATAAATCAGTGACTAAAAGAATAGAAAAGGCTTTTATTGTGTCACTTAAGTTATATAAGAATTCCTGAACCCAAGAATTCAGAATGACAAGTTTTTCATTACTCAGAATAAAATAACTACTTAGAATAGCGAAACAGATTATATTTGTCGAGAAATGCAAAATGCTATGTAAATTATATTCATTATGTATTTTGACCAATTGTATTGTTTCTTTGTGGATTCCTATACGAAGCTTTTGTAGATGTGTCTCGGGGTACTCCTTTATCATTTCATCCAACAGAAATAGTTGTTCTAATTCTATGAATTTTTCTAGAACGTTCTTTTCTTGAATATCATTCAAGAAAGTTTCGGATTGCCTGGTATTCCACCAATCATTAACCCAAGGTTCCAGACATTTATTAAATGAGAGAGAGACCCACCAGGGTAAAAATACTATAGATGTAAGATATGGAAGGAAAATCCACGCTTTCTTTTTTTTTTTTCACTTTTCTTTTTTTTTTGAATTGTTAGTAAGCCTGCTTCATTTTATTTGTTAATTTTATCTTATTTGATATTTCTCTGAAGCATGAGTTCTATAATATAACAAGGTGTGGAACCTATGGATCTATTCTCAATTTTTGTATAATTATTCAGTTCTTTATTTAGTCCTTGATCTAACTAAATCAAATCTTGGGTCTAAATTCAATATGGAAATAGAATAAAGATAGAGTCTGTTTTGGATGAAAAAAAAAAATAAGCAAATATTCAGATATTTCAATTGAACAAATTAGAACCAATTGTATTGCATCCTTTTTTGTTCTTTTTGATGAATGCTCAAAAACCACTTGAAGAATATTATTCAAATTTCAAGACGAAAAAACTCCACCGTGGACCAAGTCATTATTTCGAAATGTCCGGTTTGGGTATATGTAATGAATCTATACTTATTATACTTGTTACTAGTATGAAAGAAAGAATTGAGTTGAACTCCAGCATACACGTAAAAAATTTTTGGCAGACGAAAAATGACTTTTTATTATAGTTTAGTCGTTTTGTTCCATATGCGTTCCCCTGTTTTTGCTTTATTCTAAGGGTCACCGCCACATCAACAGAACAAAGAAATAGAATCTAGCATGTTCTACTCAAATGAGCATTCTGAAGAAACTTCAGTTGTTCAGTTGTATTAAAAAAAGAAAAAAAAAAAGGATTACCGAATTCCTTCCCTCATGCCGAGAAAGTATTTATTCCTCGTTTCATTTCAAAATACTTCAATTGGTACGCGCAAGAAATAGGCTAATTCTGCAGCTTTTTGTTCAATTTCTCGTGGAGTTAAATTCTCATCAGTACGAGTCAAGGGAATAGTTCCCTGGCCCCTGACTTCCATATAAAGGACACGGCGAGTATAAAGGCCCTCTTTAACCTCCATTCTGATTGACTGAATATCGCTCATAAGGAAGCGAAGGAAGATACGACGATTTTTTCCAGGAAATCCCCAACGAAAAATACACACTATTCCTTCTTTTCTATCGAATCGATCATAACCACTACCTACATTCCACAAAAAGGTGCCCCACAAATAGGAACTAATGAATAGACCCGCAATTCCATAGAAAGACATCACAATCCCTTGTGGAAAAAAAGATATTTGCTGATATGGAAATACGGATATCAGATCCCTACCAAGATAACTGGAAGTTCCAACGATTAAGAATCCCAGTGAACCTAAAAAAAGGATACAGGCCCAGAAAAAATTACTTATTTTTCGAGACCCCGTTATAAGTTCTATCCATATATGTTCTGATCGCCAGTTCATACTATACTAGATCCAATTGCATTCGATTGGAATTGGGAGAATAAACCAAATGGATTTTACTTTTCTTTTCTTGCTCCCGAGCCCGAGGTAACTCTCATCAACTAGCACTTAATGTGAACATTAGAAGTAATTGGTTAGATACATTGACTTTCCACTTTAAATATTTGATGATCCGCTTTTACCAGAGCTATACCTACATATACATGCATTTATACAGATATAATGTATACGCATGCAAAACGGCTCTTCCTTTCATTTGTATTTGCAAGGAGTCACATATCATACCACATTCCACTAAAAAAATGGATACCTAAATAATGATCCGGTGTTGGTTGAAATAACTTGATGCGATTTGGTCCCATACATCGCAGCTAGACAATCTTATTTTTTTGGACATAAAGAAATAAAGAAGCCATTGCAATTGCCGGAAATACTAGGCCCACTAAAGGCACAAAAATAGAGGGTAAGTTGAAATCTGTCATAGAATGGGTGCCTCAATTTAATATTTGAACCTCTTATAAAGATATCTTATGATAAGTAGTCTATCTATTATAATATAAATAATATTAAGTAGTTAATAAATGCAAAATATTATTAAGTGCAAGAAACGTAAAACTACATTACATTAAGTGATTAAGTGGACCTATTTTATTTATCTTTCTACATGAATATGTATGATAATACTATTTAATAAACTTTTCTTATCCTGTTTTCATTCTTATCTTCTTTCTAAAACTAAAATAATAAGAAGTTTTTATGAGTTCGCGACTCTAACTAATCCGATGCAAGAGGGATTCATCGTAAAAGTCAAAAAATGGATTTTCGGAAGATATAGAGATTACTTCTGTTACTACATAGATATTTCTATATTTATTCTATATTTATTAGACATTCATTAATATATTTACATTAAATTATATTATCATTAAATTATATTATAACTATACATCAAGCAGAATTTATGTGACCAAACGTCATTTTTATCGGTTTTTTGTCACGATGATGAATTATTTATTGCTCACTACAAATAACTGAATCTAGTGCTGTACTTTCGTTTTTAGTCAAGGGAAGGAAACCGTGGAGCTGAAATAACTCACCCAGAACACCTTTTAAAAGATTACGTGGTACGATTGGATCGACTAAGCCCTTATAGAATGAATACTCAGCCTCTTGTGAACCCTCGGGTACTGTCTTATTCAATGTTTGTTCAATTACTCTTTTACCCGCAAATGCAATGTAGGCTTGAGGTTCAGCAATAATGATATTTCCCAACATACCAAAACTAGCTGTAACTCCACCAGTTGTAGGAGATGTAAGAATTGATACATAGAATAACTTTTTATTTAATTGATAATTATATAAAGCAGAAGATATTTTAGCCATTTGCATCAAGCTCAAACTTCCTTCTTGCATGCGTGCTCCTCCAGAAGCACATACAATAATAACAGGTAGAGATTGATTAGTAGCATATTCGATCAAACGGGTGATTTTCTCACCGACTACAGATCCCATACTTCCTCCCATGAACTCAAAATCCATGACCCCAATTGCTATGGGAATACCATTTAGTTGACCTATGCCTGTTTGAACAGCGTCAGTTAAACCTGTCTTTATTTGACAAGAATCAATATAATCTCCATAAGGATCAATATGATCTTCATCAGAATCAATAGGATCAGAAAAAATAGGATCTTCATCAGAATCAATAGGATCAGAAAAAATAGGATCTTCATCAGAATCAATAGGATCTCTATCAGAATCAATAGGATCAGAAAAAATAGGATCTCTATCAGAATCAATAGGATCAGAATCAATATGATCTCCATCAGAATCAATATGATCAGAATCAATATGATCAGAATCAGAATCAATATGATCTCCATCAGAATCAATATGATCAGAATCAATATGATCAGAATCAGAATCAATATGATCTCCATCAGAATCAATATGATCAGAATCAATATGATCAGAATCAGAATCAATATGATCAGAATCAATATGATCAGAATCAGAATCAATATGATCTCCATCAGAATCAATATGATAAGAATCAATATGATCAGAATCAGAATCAATATGATCAGAATCAATATGATCAGAATCAGAATCAATATGATCTCCATCAGAATCAATATGATAAGAATCAATATGATCTTTATCATCAGAATCAACCAGAATCACTATGATACGATTTCCATCAGAATAAATATGATAAGAATCAATATGATCTCCATCAGAATCAATATGATCAGAATCAATATGATCAGAATCAGAATCAATATGATCTCCATCAGAATCAATATGATCAGAATCAATATGATCAGAATCAGAATCAATATGATCTCCATCAGAATCAATATGATCTTTATTATCAGAATCAACCAGAATCACTATGATACTATTTCCATCAGAATAAATATGATAAGAATCAATATGATCTCCATAAGGTTCCTCCTCTGAATCAAATTCAATGGGGTCCGTCGGGACCATACTCTCATCCAGGGGATCCCAAGTACCCGGGTCAATCAAAAATTCGATTCTGTCT